CTTTCTTCCTTATGAATTGGGGAAGAAGTTCTATGGAGTTGCCTCATTCGGAAACCTCCGGATCAAAGCTTTTTGCCCGCTCCCCGGAGCGTATCGCCGGTCATCGCGTCCTTCATCGCTTCTGAATACCAAGGTATCCCCCAAAAGCCCTTTCTTTCTTGAATCAAAATACAAATTCTGTAGCCAGAATAAGGGGTGTGGAGATAAGCGGACTCGAACCGCTGACATCTGCCGTGCAAAGGCAGCGCTCTACCAGCTGAGCTATATCCCCAGCTGGGCTATCCTGGACTTGAACCAGGGACCTCACCCTTATCAGGGGTGTGCTCTAACCAACTGAGCTAATAGCCCTACCTTACTGGGAGGATCTAGTTTTTAAACCAGTCCTATATTTGGTCCTAATCGACCTAAAAATGGGTATATCCCATTGTTGTTAAAGGAGGTCATCCAGCCGCACCTTCCGGTACGGCTACCTTGTTACGACTTCACCTCGGTCACTACTTTTACCTTCGGCATTTCCTTCCTTACGGTTAGGATAACGACTTCGGGTACAAGCAGCTCCCATGGTGTGACGGGCGGTGTGTACAAGGCCCGGGAACGGATTCACCGCTGTGTAGCTGACCAGCGATTACTAGCGATTCCAGCTTCATGCAGGCGAGTTGCAGCCTGCAATCTGTACTTGGAGTAAGTTTCAAAGATTAGCTCGTCTTCGCAGACTTGCAACTTATTGTCTTACCCATTGTAGGACGTGTGTAGCCCAGGGTGTAAGGGGCATGATGACTTGACGTCGTCCTCACCTTCCTCCGGTTTGTCACCGGCAGTCTTTTTAGACAAATGAACTAAAAATAAGGGTTGCGCTCGTTGCGGGACTTAACCCAACATCTCACGACACGAGCTGACGACAGCCATGCACCACCTGTAGAAGCGGAATAAGGACTCCTTTTCAGAAGACCAACACTTCTAGCAAACCCTGGTAAGGTTCTTCGCGTTGCATCGAATTAAACCACATCCTCCACCGCTTGTGCGGGCCCCCGTCAATTCCTTTGAGTTTCACTCTTGCGAGCGTACTTCCCAGGCGGGATACTTAACGCGTTAGCTAAGATACTGAACGGGTCGATACGTCCAACATCGAGTATCCATCGTTTACGGCTAGGACTACTGGGGTATCTAATCCCATTTGCTCCCCTAGCTTTCGTCTCTGAGTGTCAGTAATAGCCCAGTAGAGTGCCTTCGCCATCGGTGTTCTTTCCAATATCTACGCATTTCACCGCTCCACTGGAAATTCCCTCTACCCCTACTATACTCAAGTCTCCTAGTTTCCACTGCAGATTTGAGGTTGAGCCTCAAGGTTTAACAGTAGACTTAGGAAACCACCTGCAGACGCTTTACGCCCAGTGATTCCGGATAACACTTGCATCCCCCGTCTTACCGCGGCTGCTGGCACGGAGTTAGCCGATGCTTTCCACCTTAAGTACCGTCAGATCTTCTTCCTTAAGGCACCGAGGTTTACAACTCAGTAAGTCTTCGTCCCTCACGCGGTATTGCTCTGTCAGGCTTTCGCCCATTGCAGAAAATTCCTCACTGCTGCCTCCCGTAGGAGTCTGGACCGTGTCTCAGTTCCAGTGTGGCTGATCGTCCTCTCAGACCAGCTACTGATCGTCGCCTTGGTAGGCCATTACCCTACCAACTAGCTAATCAGCCGCGAGCTTCTCTTCAGGCAGAGTTTCCTCTTTTTCACCCGTGGGCATATGGGGTTTTAGCGAATGTTTCCACTCGTTATCCCCCTCCTAAAGGCAAATTCTCACGTGTTACTCACCCGTCCGCCACTAAAATTAACCGAAGCTAATTTTCGTTCGACTTGCATGTGTAAGGCATACCGCCAGCGTTCATCCTGAGCCAGGATCAAACTCTCCGTAGTATTTCCTAGTTCTTTTTTCTTTTCAACTTAGTTAGGACCTTTTTACAAGTTACTAAGCTGTTTTATGTATTGGAGAAACTCCACAATTCATACAATACTTATGAGAATAGGGTTTTGTCAAGTGTTAAATAAATGTTTGCTATTTTTTTTCTGGTCAAAATAAACAGAGTTGACAGTTTGGCAATAATAAATTAAAATTTTTCACAGTTAAGAATCTAAATAAATGTGACCTTAAAATAAATCTTGAAACCAATACCAAAAAGGAAACCCATCATGGGAAAACGAATCCAACCTTGGCAAATATATAGACATCAATTGCCGAATGTTTACACTGTTTTCAGCACGACTAGTATACAGATACAAACGAAAGCTTTGGAAGCTTGCCAAACTATCTGCAACTTTATTTTGACTTTTGATATGGCCCTTGAAAAAAACATGAATGATATAACTGGCGAGCAAAGCCTATTTGCCACACAAGAGGATGAGTTAATTTATACGTTAGGAGGAAAATTAGTAGTAACAGCTTCAGATATAGCTGAAGTTGTTGCGCTATGGACAGGTTTACCTGCAACTAATTTGACTCGTGACCAAGCCGAACGTTTTATACATTTAGAACAAGATCTTAGTAATCATATTATTGGTCAGGATCATGCTTTAGCTGTAGTAGCAAAATCCTTAAGACGATATGCTGCAGGCTTACGAAATCCGAAACGTCCAATTGGAAGCTTTTTACTTTCTGGTCCAACAGGTGTAGGAAAGACTGAGCTAACTAAACAATTAGCTGAAAGTCTTTTTGGATCTCAAAAAGCACTTATTCGGCTAGATATGTCTGAATATATGGAAAAGCATACTGTTGCTAGATTAATAGGATCTCCCCCAGGATATGTAGGTTTCGAAGAGGGTGGACAGTTAACTGATGCAGTACGTAGTCGTCCATACTCTATAGTATTATTTGATGAAATTGAAAAAGCACATCCCGATGTGTATAATGTATTATTACAAATCTTAGATGATGGAATTTTATCTGATTCAACAGGAAGAACTGTTTCCTTCCAAAATACACTTATAATTCTAACATCTAACTTAGGATCACAAACTATTCTTGAGTTCTGTGCACAAAAGCCGACTAGAACACCTGAGGAAGAAGCTATGCTTAAGAAACTTGTTATACAGACGTTAGGGTCGAAATTTAGACCTGAGTTTCTTAATAGGTTAGATGATATCGTAATCTTCCATCCTCTTTCACGTGACCATATAAGTACAATCGCCTTCATACTCTTAGACGAAGTAGATGAACGACTTGCACGTAAAGGTTTTCACCTTTTAGTAACAAGTAGATTATTAGCTACAATTCGTCAAGAAGGTTTTAACTCTATGTACGGTGCACGACCACTAAGACGTGCTATCAGTAAATGGGTTGAAGATCCTATTGCTGAAAAACTTTTGCATGTTGAAGATGAAATTGAATTTGGAAGTAGTATCCTGGTCGACGTAGAAGATAGTGATCCTGGTACTCCTCAGGTTTTAGTTCTTCCACCAGGTCTTAGAGAGGAAATACAAGCCCGAAATCGTGGTCTAATTGTAGCTCCTACATCCTAACTTTCTTTTCTTGGTTTTCCCTGGGGTAACATTTACCCTTAAATAATTTGTATGATCAAACTCCGTTTTGCCCTTTCTATTTTGCTTTGTCTTTTACCTGCACTTCCATCTGTTGCAATTGAATTAGATGAAGCAACACGTACCGTTCGCGCTGATGCGAAGGGGAATCAAACTACTTTAAGTCCTGAACAAGTTAAACGTGGAAAGCGTCTATTTAATGCATCTTGCGGACAATGTCATGTTGGTGGTCTTACTAAAACGAATCCAAACGTAGGATTAGATCTTGAGGCATTAAGTCTTGCTACTCCATCACGTGACAATGTTGAAGCACTTGTAAACTACATGAAAGACCCTACAACTTATGATGGTCTAGAATCAATTGCTGAAATCCATCCAAGTATTAAAAGTGCTGATATCTTCCCAAGAATGAGATCACTTAGTGAAGAAGACCTTGAAGCTATTGCTGGCCATATCTTAATCCAACCCAAAATCAGTTCAGAAAAATGGGGCGGTGGGAAAATTTATTATTAATTCAAATAATTCCTCAGGAGAACCCATGAAACTAAATCCTCTAAGATATCTTTCTCTTAGTCTTTTCGTTCCATTCCTATTCTCAACAGTTTCAGTAGCTGCTGATATTGAAAATGGCGAACGCATTTTTAGTGCAAACTGTTCAGCCTGTCACGCTGGCGGTAATAACGTAATCATCCCTGAAAAAACTCTAAAGAAAGAAGCTTTAGAGGCAAATGGTATGAATAGTGTTGATGCTATTACATACCAAGTGACAAACGGAAAAAATGCTATGCCTGCATTTGGTGGTCGATTAGATGATAGCGATATCGAAGATGTCGCAAATTATGTATTATCACAATCTGAAAAAGGTTGGGATTAAGTAGTTGTGTTAAATTAAATTAGAAATCGAGGACGAAAACTCCTTCCCCTACTGGGATCGTGAGGGAGCATTTCATCCTCTGTGGTAAACCTAAGAAAGGGTTCCACTTTATCTTACCATTTTGTTTTGATTTCCCCCCACAAACGAACATGAGTACAACTCGAAAGTCCACAATAGTGGATTTTAATACAGTAGAAACAAGCTTTGAAAAGTGGGCTAAACCAGGTCAATTTTCTAGAGCTTTAGCTAAAGGTCCTAAAACAACTACTTGGATTTGGAATCTTCATGCCGATGCTCACGATTTTGATGTTCAAACAAATTCACTTCAAGATATCTCAAGAAAGATATTTAGTGCTCATTTTGGACAGTTAGCTGTAATTTTTCTTTGGTTAAGTGGCATGCACTTCCATGGAGCATACTTTTCAAATTATTCTGCTTGGTTAACAAATCCAACATCCACACGTCCAAGTGCCCAAATTGTATGGCCAATTGTAGGACAAGAAGTATTAAATGCTGATGTTGGTGGAAATTTCCAAGGTATACAAATTACATCAGGATTTTTCCAGTTATGGAGAGCCGAAGGTATCACAAGTGAGGTAGAACTTTATTGGACAGCTTTAGGTGGTTTAGTAGCTTCATTTTTGATGCTTTTTGCAGGCTGGTATCATTATCATAAAGCAGCTCCAAAATTAGAATGGTTCCAAAATGTTGAATCGATGTTGAATCATCATTTAGCAGGTCTTTTAGGACTTGGTTCACTTTCTTGGGCAGGTCATCAAATTCATGTTGCATTACCAATCAACAAATTATTAGACCTTGGCGTTAGCCCAGAAGAAATTCCATTACCTTACGAATTTTTATTAAATCGTCAGTTGATTTCTCAGTTATATCCTAGTTTTAGTAAAGGACTAACTCCTTTCTTCACTTTAAATTGGGGTGAATATGCTGACTTTCTAACTTTTAAAGGTGGATTGAATCCAGTTACGGGTGGTTTATGGTTAACTGATACTGCTCATCATCATTTAGCAATTGCAGTGTTATTTATAGTTGCTGGTCACATGTATAGAACTAATTGGTTTTTAGGTCATAGTATTAAAACTATCCTTGAAGCTCATAAAGGTCCTTTTACAGGTGAAGGTCATAAAGGTCTTTATGAAATTTTAACAACTTCTTGGCATGCACAATTAGCAATTAACCTGGCATTGTTTGGGTCTTTAAGTATCATAGTAGCCCATCATATGTATGCTATGCCGCCGTATCCTTATATAGCTGTAGATTATCCGACACAATTATCTTTATTTACACATCATGTATGGATAGGTGGTTTTTGTATAGTTGGTGGTGCTGCGCATGGAGCTATATTCTTTGTTCGAGATTATAATGCAGCCAATAACTATAATAACCTAGTAGATCGTGTTATAAGACATCGTGATGCAATTATTTCACATCTTAACTGGGTATCAATATTTTTAGGTCTTCATTCGTTTGGACTTTATATTCATAACGACACAATGAGAGCATTAGGCCGTTCCCAAGATTTATTTTCAGATAATGCAATCGCTCTAAAACCAATATTTGCTCAATTTATTCAAAATCTTCATACATTAGCCCCTGGAAGTACAGCACCTAACGCACTTACAACAGTAAGTTATGCTTTTGGAGGCGACGTTATCAGTGTTGGATCAAAAATTGCTATTGCCCCTATTCCTTTAGGAACAGCAGATTTCCTAGTTCACCATATTCATGCTTTTACAATTCATGTAACTGTATTAATTTTACTGAAAGGTGTTTTATATTCACGAAATTCTCGTCTAATACCTGATAAAGCAAATTTAGGTTTCCGATTCCCATGTGATGGACCAGGACGTGGTGGTACTTGTCAAGTATCTGCTTGGGACCATGTTTTTCTTGGATTATTCTGGATGTATAATTCACTATCTATAGTAATTTTCCACTTTAGCTGGAAAATGCAATCTGACGTATGGGGTACTGTTTCACCAACAGGTGCAGTTTCACACATTACTGGTGGTAATTTTGCACAAAGTTCAATTACTATCAACGGTTGGTTAAGAGACTTCTTATGGTCACAAGCAGCTCAAGTTGTTCAATCTTATGGATCACCACTCTCTGCTTATGGATTAATTTTCTTAGGTGCTCACTTTATTTGGGCGTTCAGCTTAATGTTCTTATTTAGTGGAAGAGGTTATTGGCAAGAGCTTATAGAGTCTATTGTGTGGGCTCATAATAAGTTAAAAGTTGCTCCATCAATACAACCACGTGCTTTAAGTATTACACAAGGTCGTGCTGTAGGACTTGCACATTATTTACTTGGTGGTATAGGAACAACTTGGTCATTCTTCCTAGCACGGATCATTTCTGTTGGCTAACCTAGAAAAGGAGAAAAATATAATATATGGTTTATAAATTTCCAAAGTTTAGTAAAGCTTTAGCTGAGGATCCATCAACAAGACGAATATGGTATGGAATAGCTACAGCTCATGACTTTGAAAGTCATGATGCAATGACAGAATCAAAACTTTATCAAAAGATTTTTGCTTCGCATTTTGGTCATATTGCAATTATCTTTTTATGGACAGCGGGAAATCTTTTTCATGTTGCATGGCAAGGTAACTTTGAAGCATGGGTTTTAAATCCACTTAAAGTTAGACCAATTGCTCACGCAATCTGGGATCCTCACTTTGGTCAAGCAGCATACAAAGCTTTCTTAAAAACATCAAGTCCTGCTAACTTAGCTTTATCAGGTGTATATGAATGGTGGTATACTATTGGTTTAAGAACAAACAATGATTTATACCAAGGTGCATTTTTCCTAATAGTACTTTCTAGTGTGCTTTTATTTGCTGGTTGGCTACATCTTCAACCATCATTTAAGCCAAGTTTAGATTGGTTTAAAGCTAATGAATATCGTCTAAATCATCACTTATCTGGTTTATTTGGCTTTAGCTCATTAGCTTGGACAGGACACTTAGTACATGTTGCTATTCCAGAGTCTCGAGGAACACATGTAGGATGGGATAATTTCTTAACAGTTTTACCACACCCAGCAGGTTTAACGCCATTCTTTAGCGGAAACTGGAAACTTTATGCTCAAAATCCAGATACATCAGCACATATTTTTGGTTCAAGCGATGGTTCTGGGAGTGCGATTTTAACATTCTTAGGTGGTTTCCATCCTCAGACAAAATCTCTATGGTTAACTGATATGGCTCATCATCATTTGGCAATTGCAGTGTTATTTATAATTGCAGGCCACATGTATAGAACTAATTGGGTAATTGGTCATCAAATGAAGCTTATTCTTGAAGCTCATAGACCACCAGCAGGACGTTTAGGTATAGGACATATTGGATTGTATGAAACAATTACAAATTCATTACATTTCCAACTAGGGTTAGCTTTAGCAGCATTAGGTGTAGTAACATCATTGACAGCTCAACATATTTATGCACTTCCTCCTTATGCGTATTTAGCTAACAATTTCCCAACTCAAGCAGCATTATATACTCATCACCAATATATAGCTGGATTCCTTATGGTAGGAGCATTTGCTCATGGAGCTATATTTTTTGTTCGTGATTATGACCCTGCTGTCAATAGTAAAAATGGTGAACTCAATGTTCTTGCAAGAATGTTAGAGCATAAAGAGGCTATCATTTCACATTTAAGTTGGGTAAGTTTATTCTTAGGATTCCATACACTAGGAATATACGTACATAACGATGTAGTAGTTGCCTTTGGACAACCTGAAAAACAAATTCTTGTAGAACCTTTGTTTGCAGAATGGATTCAAGCAGCATCAGGTAAAACTTTATATAATTTTGATTTATTACTAGCTTCTAACAATAGTTCAGCTAGTCTAGCAAGTAGCCAATTATGGCTTCCAGGTTGGTTAAGTGCTGTAAATGATGGTAAAAATTCATTATTTTTACCAATCGGCCCAGGTGATTTCTTAGTTCATCATGCTATTGCTTTAGGTCTTCATACAACTACACTTATATTAGTCAAAGGTGCATTAGATGCACGTGGTTCAAAGTTAATGCCAGATAAAAAAGATTTTGGTTATAGCTTCCCATGTGATGGACCAGGTCGTGGTGGTACTTGTGATATATCTGCTTGGGATGCTTTCTATTTAGCTATGTTCTGGATGTTAAATACTATTGGATGGGTAACATTCTACTGGCATTGGAAACATTTAACTTTATGGCAAGGAAATCAGGTTCAATTTAATGAATCATCTAGTTATTTAATGGGATGGTTAAGAGATTATTTATGGCTTAATTCATCACCATTAATTAATGGATACAACCCATTTGGTATGAATTCGCTTTCTGTTTGGGCATGGATGTTCCTATTTGGTCATTTAGTTTGGGCAACAGGTTTTATGTTTTTAATTTCTTGGCGTGGTTATTGGCAAGAGTTAATTGAGACAATTGTATGGGCTCATGAACGGACTCCTTTAGCAAACTTAGTACGCTGGAAAGATAAACCAGTAGCACTTTCGATTGTACAAGCACGACTTGTTGGTCTAGCACATTTTACTGTAGGTTATATATTTACTTATGCAGCATTTGTGATTGCATCAACAATCGGGAAATTAGGTTATTAATTTTTAATCAAGGAGCTTTCTGGCTCCTTGATTAAAAAAATCAAAATAAAAAATGAGGTTAATTTTATGGCTAAATTTAGTGTCATTAAAAGACAAATTCGACGTGAAAATTTAGTACGTCGGTACTATGAGCTTAGACAAAAGTTGAAACATGAATTAAAAGAAGCAACTTCTTTTAAAGCTAAAATGGATTTCCATATTAAATTACAAAAGTTACCTCGAGATAGTTCAAAAACAAGGTTAAGAAATCGTTGTTGGAAGACTGGACGAGGTAAGGCTGTCTTTCGTGATTTTGGACTTTGTCGTCATATGGTACGAGAAATGGCTAATCAAGGACTTTTACCAGGAGTTTGTAAATCAAGTTGGTAAACTATCTAAAATAAAAAATACAGCGCTCCCAGAGGTGGGTAGAATTTATGATCCCTGGGAGGCTGATCTAAACTCGACTTACGCCTGTCCTCGTCTGTATTGAAAATATGCAGACACGAAAAGACCTATTATAGTAACAACAATTAATCCTAAAACAATTCCAAATAAAAGAGGTTCAATCATAGTATATGTTTATGCATATTTTAAGAAAACGTTAAAACGTTTTATTTTATCTAAATCCTACTGCAGCTTGCCATACAAAAGCTAATAATAAAAATAAAATAGGAATAACAGGTAAAATATCTACTAATGGACTATAACCTGCAAAAACATCGGGTAACTTAGCAAGAAAAATTTCTGTCATGACGAAAGACCTAGGTATTAAACTGCAAAGGAATATGTTTTAACAAAAAAATATCGATATATGAATTCTTTAGATAATATTTTTTATTATAGATTGTTTTAAAAAATACTTTTTTAAAAATATTATGCTTTTTTAATCATAATTATCAAAATTATGACGAGTGCTACAACACTAGTTATTATACACTACTTTCTATCTCTTAGGAGTATTAATTATATTTATATAAACAATTTATTTATCAATTTCTAGATGTGGTAAATCGTAGCTAAATATTGAGAATTAACAAAAAGGTTGAAGGATTAAAAGCTAGTGAAGGGACTTGAACCCTTAACCTACTGATTACAAGTCAGTTGCTCTACCAGTTGAGCTACACCAGCAACTTTTATTCTTTTTAAAATAAAAATCAAATTAAAAGTAGAAGTTTTTAGTTTAGTGCGGATGGAGAGACTCGAACTCTCATGGAGTGACCCACTGGATTCTAAGTCCAGCGCGGCTACCAATTTCGCCACATCCGCCTAAATTTTTTGGTATTGAACCTCTTGTTTTAATTTTTACCACATTTATTAAAACATTCCTACTAGATTAATCATAAACAAATTAATAAAAAAACCAATCTAGAATATGTTAAAGTTTTAGAAGATATATTAAATAAAAGCTTTCATAATTTTTGAGTATTTTAAATATAATCTTTTAATAACATAAAGATAATCGACTAATTAATAAATTTTTGCTATTTACCTTAACATAAGTAAGTGTATTTTTTTTTAATTTTCATAAAATAATAAAAAGTATATAAATTTAATTTCTTGAACCTATATGTCTCATTCTATTACTCTTTTTAATGAATTAAGTTTAACTAGCAAACTTCTTATTTTAATAAACTATTCTAAACAAATGAATACTAAAATTCGAATTAGAAAATCTGATATATTAACTAAGTCACTTGATACTTCAGGTTATAAATTAGGAAAAAGTCGCAAATTAAGTTTTGTTGAAAACCATTTAAACTTTTCTAAAACTAAAGAAGATAGAAGCATACATCAATTTGTTAATAGCATCAAACAACTGCAATTAAAATCAAAAATAAATATAGAAGAATCACAAAACTCACGTCAACTAAATCAATCGCGAATGTTAACAACAAAAATTGTATCATTGCGTGTTTAAATTTAGCCACATCCTGTAATGTGGCTAAATTTCTAAAATCTTTACGCTAGAAAAAATTATTCATAGATTAGATAGACAGTTTATTTAAAGATGATTAACAATAAGTAAAAAAAGCGTCTTTAGTTCAGTTGGTAGAACGTAGGTCTCCAAAACCTAATGTCGAGGGTTCAAGTCCTTCAAGGCGTGTTTTCTTTTATAGAATTATACATTAAATCTAACCACATCGCTTAACTAAAGATTTTTATTTTTTCAAATTAAATTATTGGTTAAGTTTTCACAATTTTGTGGAAAAATTCAAATTATGTTGACTGAGAGTATACTTTTAATTTTGTTAGCATAAACACATAGATGATAAAATTTTAAATATAAGATATTTACATCCAAAATATTATTTGATAATATCCTTTGTGTTATAGAAA